AATCCCCAAGTAGGCTTGCAAATTGGATCATAATCCAGTGCTTTTTGGGTCGTCTCATACCTTGCGATTGTGTCTATCCCAAAACTCTCTCGAGTCTTCTTACATACAAAGGATTTCCTTGTTACTAATCTAGTCTAGCCTCTGTTCTTCTTTAGATCCCTTGTTTCACTCCGATAGTATCATCCATAGATCGGAATCGATGCAAAGGAAATGAATGCATTTCCATACTATTAAGTTAAGTAAGTGGAATAGATAGCATGGATTGCCATCACTTATTCTACTGGATCTTACGAAGCCTGTTGTGTTTGTGTTAATGCACGACATGATTCGGTTCTAATCATAGAAAAATTCCCCTCGAGCGAACCAGCCTACTCTCTGTATGAGGCTTATGCGGTGGTTGGAAAAGAGACACATTTGGTTGTAAATTCCAATGTGGCGGATAAAATCATATACATATATCTGCACAGGCCAATCAATAGTTCAAGTCACACACTCCCATAATCCATTTTCTCTTCGGAAAATCCACTTCAACCATTCATATCAGATAAATGAAATAATAAAATATTGCAGAGTTGAAGGGAAATATCTAAATAAATGTCTTATTTTTTTTTTATTCAATAATCCATATTTGTAGCAATGAAATAGGATTGTTCCTACCCAAAATGAGATAGGCCTGATTACAAATATCTAGGAACTATCTTCTCTATCTCTATAAAGGACCAGAAATACCTTGTTTACGTATCATTGGAAAGTGCATTAACATAAATACGGCAGTAAGCAAAGGTAATACAAAAGTGTGTAAACTATAAAAACGAGTCAAAGTAGATTGACCCACACTAGCACTTCCTCGTAATAACTCGACCACGGGTGATCCTATTATAGGAATAGCTTCAGGTACACCTGTCACGATTTTCACTGCCCAATAACCGATTTGGTCCCGAGGCAAGGAATAACCAGTTACACCAAAAGATGCGGTCAAGACAGCCAGAACCACTCCTGTAACCCAAGTTAATTCGCGGGGTTTTTTAAATCCACCGGTGAGATACACACGAAATACGTGCAGGATCATCATTAGGACCATCATACTTGCCGACCATCGATGAACCGATCGGATTAACCAGCCAAAGTTAGCTTCAGTCATTATGTATTGAACAGAAGCAAAAGCCTCGGTAACGGTTGGACGATAGTAAAAAGTCATAGCAAACCCCGTAGCTACTTGTACTAAAAAACAAGTAAGCGTAATTCCTCCTAGACAATAAAATAGGTTGACATGAGGCGGAACATATTTACTAGTTATATCATCCGCAATTGCCTGAATTTCGAGACGCTCTTCGAACCAATCATATACTTTATTGAGATAGGTAAACCAAGAGGGCTCCCCCTCTTAGAACTGTATATGAGAATTTCATCTCGTACAGCTCAAGCGGAAACACCTACAAACTGTTTGGAGCGGATAGAAATTTTTCAATTTCTTATCTTAGTCCTAGATTCTATCTTCTCGGAAGATACGAAGGACAAAAAACCCCGACGCGCTTCTTTGTTCTGATGATAATGCCAAAATATCAAGCCGGCTCAGTCGTATTTAGGTTGATCGTTACAGGCCTCTTGAATCTTCTCTTTCCCTATATTTCTTTCTTTTTATTTGTAGTTTTATTTGTAGTGTGGATTGTCTTTTTTTTTTTATTTGATAGGAATTCTCTTGTTGAGACCCTACAGAATTGATTGAAACCTCAGATTCATACTAGAACCACGATGAGTCAATAAAGCCCCAAGCTAAGCTCAAAGGTTCCTTGAGTAAGAACCATTTGATCATCACTTAGAATCGATGTAATGACTAAAAATCCAGAGAAACATTTGTCCTTTGGTTAAAATAACCATAAGCATTTGAAGGCAGAAAAAACCTTCGATCTCTGATTCTAACTATATTTCATTTTTTTTTTTTAGTTTTTTTAGTGCGGTCGCGAGGATAGTTAGGTATGAATCATAGTGCTAATGTTTCTTGATCTATTCCAGGGATTCCGTGCTCCAGATATTCTAATGAATATCAGACGAGGTGGAACCATCTCTCTCGAGATGACAGACCATTCTCTGTACTATCAATAGGATCAATTTTCACAAGTCACACACTCATATTCCGGAACTACCGAAACAAAGGAATTCCACGGTCGAACTACCCTACCAGAATATATATAGATTAATAACTAAATTCATAATAAAATGGAATATTAATAGAGAATATTCTGAAAAAAAAAGGAGTTTTTACTAAGCTCTTAATACCCTTTCCTACGCTTTCCCATAAAAGAAAAGAAACAAAGTCTTATTATGATTACCTCGCTAACAAACCTTCTGAAAGCAGCTCTACTGACTGCTGTTATAGGAACCCTCACCTATCGTGGTACTAAATCCGACTTCCCCACCAGGTCTTTGCCAACTGGCGGGGCTCCGGTTCAAACTATAGAGAGGGATTCATCCTCTGAGTATGGTACACACCAAATAGAGGATTCTTCTATGGAGGAAGGATACGAGGCTGAACATTCTTCTATAGAGGAAGGATCCAACACAGAAGATTATTCTAGGGAGGAAAGATCCGAGGCTGAACATTCTTCTATGGAGGAAGGAGCTGACACAGAAGATTCTTCTATGGAGGAAGAAGGATCCGACGCAGAAGATTATTCTTTGCAAGAGGGGCTCAAGGAGTCACTAAATTCCCTTCGCCAGGAGTCGTTTGGATCTTGATACGAGTCAGGAGATGGCCTTGTCTCGCCTCGAAGCTATCCGACAGGCACTGCGGGAAAGCGACAAAGAGAGCTTCACGCGTTGAACCGCCTCCTATGTAGTATTCTCTGTAGCAAAAGTGCCCTTCTATCTCTATATATTTCTAAAATGTATACAGAATAGATGAGGGTTGTTTCCTTGATTGGAGTGTAAGATTACAGATTTGAGACTGGAGGCCCCTAAAAAAAAGGGGCCTAACCCTAAGTGAGTGATTTTGGGTTGAAAAGTTAAGACTTCTTGGTTCTTATGGTATGGATCTAATTCATTGAGATTCCGTCCAGTAAAACCGAAGAATTATAAATCTCCAAGAGAATAGATAGAAAGACTGCAAATAAAGCCATTGCAACACCCATCACAGGAGTGGTTCCCCATCCAGGAGCCACTTTCCCATATTCCGAATTCAATGGTTTCAATAAAGCCCCTACTGTTGTTCGTCTTGGACCCGATCGAGAACTACCCTCAACGGTTTGCGTCGCCATAAATATTTTTTTGTTGTTGAGATCTGTTGACTTTGTATACCCTTCCGTTGTAAATAAACGATCTTATCATAGATCCATTGTAGTCTTGAAATTATCTAATAATGGAAACAGCAACCCTAGTCACCATCTTTCTTTCTGGCTCACTTGTAAGTTTTACCGGGTACGCCTTATATACCGCCTTTGGGCAACCCTCTCAACAACTAAGAGACCCATTCGAGGAACACGGAGACTAGTTGAAGTAATGAGACTCCCCACTAGGGGGAGTCTCATTACTTCAATTGAGATAACGCACAATCATTTCACCTTTTTATTTTTCATTGGAACCCTCGGTGGTTCTCGAAAAAAGATAGCGAAAAAAATAATCCCTAGAGTAGAGACTAAGAGGAATGTATAAACCAATGCTTCCATAGATTGATCGTGGTTTACAATTATAGCTTCCACATCTGTTCATTTGGTGGGATCATCTCCCAGATAAAGAAAGGGCAAGAGTCAAAAGTTGGTGATCCAAAAATCACGGTTTCTCGGCTACCCTGTGTTAACTCAAAAAAATCAAATAAAGGAGAAAAAAAAACCAAAGCAATGTTGTATCAAACTACCTGTCTCCTTGTAGTTGGATCTCCAAGTTTTTGGAATGCTCCAAATTCCACTTGAGCATCCAAATCTGGGTCAATGCCGGCAAAAACATCTCTGAACAAAGTTCTCGCACCGTGCCAAATGTGCCCGAAAAAGAAAAGCAAAGCAAATGAAGCATGGCCAAAAGTAAACCAACCCCTGGGGCTGCTACGAAAAACACCATCTGATTTCAAAGTAGCACGATCTAATTCAAAAATTTCACCCAATTGAGCGCGTCTAGCGTATTTTTTCACAGTAGCAGGATCGCTATAACTGATTCCATTGAGTTCACCACCAAAGAACTCAACAGTTACGCCGACTTGTTCGACACTATACTTCGACTCTGCCCTTCGAAAAGGAACGTCGGCTCTCACAATTCCGTCTCCGTCTACCAAAACGACTGGAAATGTTTCAAAAAAAGTAGGCATACGGCGTACAAAAAACTCGCGGCCTTCTTTCTCTCTAAAGATAGGATGTCCTAACCATCCAACCGCTATTCCATCCCCATTGTCCATTGAGCCCGCTCTGAATAATCCCCCTTTAGCTGGATTATTTCCGATGTAATCATAAAAAGCTAATTTTTCTGGAATTTTAGACCAAGCTTCTGAAAAACTCTGATTTTCGGCTAGGCTGGCGCCAACTCTTCGATATATTTCTTGCTGGAAGTATCCTTGATCCCATTGATACCGGGTGGGACCAAATAATTCGATCGGGGTCGTTGCGGAACCATACCACATAGTTCCAGTAACAACAAAAGCTGCAAAAAAGACAGCAGCGATACTACTGGAAAGTACAGTTTCAATATTACCCATACGTAATCCTTTGTATAAACGTTGGGGCGGACGGACACTAAGATGGAATAAGCCCGCCAATATACCCAATGTCCCTGCTGCAATATGATGAGAGGCTATTCCTCCTGGAACAAAAGGATCAAAACCGTCTATACCCCACGCAGGATTTACAGATTGTACTTTTCCCGTGAGTCCATACGGATCGGACACCCATATTCCAGGACCATACAAACCTGTTACATGAAATGCGCCAAACCCAAAGCAAGCTAGCCCTGAGAGAAATAAATGAATTCCAAAGATCTTGGGCAAATCCAAAGAAGGTTTTCCTGTACGCTCATCACAGAATATTTCTAGATCCCAATACACCCAATGCCAAATAGCTGCCAAGAAACACAAGCCAGAAAATACAATATGTGCCCCGGCCACACCTTCGTAACTCCAAATACCCGGATTCGTTATAGTGCCTCCTGCGATACTCCAACCCCCCCACGAATTGGTTATTCCTAAACGAGTCATGAATGGGATAACGAACATACCCTGTCTCCACATCGGATCAAGAACGGGATCAGAGGGATCAAAAACTGCTAATTCGTATAAGGCCATCGACCCGGCCCAACCCGAAACTAGAGCAGTATGCATTATATGTACAGAAAGCAACCGACCGGGATCATTCAATACGACAGTATGAACACGATACCAAGGCAAACCCATGGAAAGACCTCTTTCTCAAAGAAAAATAGACACTATGTAACTTTCTCGCATTGGGAGCTAGGGACTGCCCCCTTTCAATGGATTATCTCGGAGCAGGGGTAAATATGGATTCCATTCCCTTGGGAATAACGGACCAATTCTGTTTGTAGGAACAAATAGAAACAGATCTATTCTATACCCGATAAGTATCAATCCGCAATGCAGCATTGGTCTGGTTCTATTTTCTATGGACCAATGCTCGGTTTTATTCTATGAACTTTTCAATCTATGGAAAAAAGGAAAATCCAAGGCAATAGTCTGACAACAAGAAAAGGCGTTTTGACTACTCTTTCGCATAAAAGTTAAGAGACAAGCCCTCGAGCTTTGTCTTATGCCCGTTGGTGTTCCAAAAGCCCCTTTTCTGATTCCTGAAGATGAAGAGGCATCATGGGTAGACCTCTAGTACGACTTGACATCCATAATGGGTCCTATGGGATTTCCCCATGCTCTTCCCCGATCAAGATATTCTCTCTTTCTCCCCAAAAGGGTTGAGTGACGGATCAAGAATTGAAAGTTTGAACTCAAAGCCAATAATATCAATTGGGAGATTCCTATTTCTATTGTCAATTCTATATTTCAATTAGAATGGAATAATTTATGGTTGGCTTGGTTAGACCACTAAAATGAAGGATCCAGGCTCCGCTCATAAAATACCCAATTGGTCAAATAGGAATATGTAAAATTCCCCTTTGTATCAAAACATCAAAGAATCCTATTGATTGGAACAAACCTCCAAATCTATATATATCTTAGATCTAGATCCCAATCGAGGTCGGGTAGGGTGATCTTTACCCGGAGTAGATTCTACACCTAAAAGAATAGAAGAAGCCCATTCAGTAACAAGAAAATGACACCATAATTGAAAATCTAATTTGGAGTTCGATGAAAGAAAACAAAACCTTACTGCAAAGTAAATTCGACAAGTTTCATTACTTCTTTTTGGGGGGGAAGTGCGCCAAAACTTATCTTTCTTGAAAAATAGAAGAAAAGAAAAAAAGTATGCTCGTTAGGAGTTAGAAAAATCCTGCTATGAAACAATGAAAAGGGCTGGAATTTATACATTGCAATTTGTTGAATCCTATGCACCAACAACACGCGTGTATGGTTCCTTAAGGGATACACTTTTTCCTAATCAACCGACTTCATCGAGAAAGATGCCTTTTTTTATGCCAAAAGCTTGATTATGAGATCACGAATATCCTTTTGGGTCTCATGGTATTTCTCAGTAGAGAGGATAAGACCCTGAATCAGTTTGTGTTTATAAACTGTATAGGCGGATGGGCACTATGCGGAATCGGTCTCTTTGATATGATGCGAACTGTGCCACCCTATGTCTATACAATAAGCATGGGGCTGGCCTATTCAATGGGATCCTTCGTCTTGACGGCAGGAGAACTTGGCGAACGTCTAGCATACCCTCACGGTTCAGGTCGTGCCAATGCATTTTGATTTCTTATTTGAGAGAAAAAAGAAGACTATGCCTTCGCTATATGGAATATGAATCAAATAATACGTAATAATAGCACGGCACTTCGAACTTGAGAGGCGCAATTATTGTTTTTTCATACAATGAGATTCTGTATCGAGAGAGTGGTATGAAACAAAAAGCATTTCAGATTGGATCTTATCTATCGGGGATCCATTTCCGCGTCACAAACTTTTTGGTTTTCATACCCTAAGTCCCGTTCCACTATTTAGTGTATGAGAAATTTTGAAAATGAAAAAAAAACGATCATTTTTCCTTAGTTGATCAAATAAAAACTACACTTTGGGATTGCCTAACCGCAAACGAGAAAAATAGATAAAGCGCCGGAACCATCATAGTACTATCCTATATATTAATTATTATATTTTGAAATTCTCTCGAAGGGAAGGGTGGTAACTGGATCATTGAACGATCCTAGGGTCTTAGAAATCCTATTTTTATCTTTCGTTATTCAGTGGAAGTGAAATGAAAAAAAACCGAATTCCATAGTAGAGCCGTATGCAATTCGGAAACGATGCCTGTACGGTTGTTCAACTCTCTCTTTTTGTTTTGTTCTTAGAATCCATACGATACCTTACCTCTTTACTTCGCCAAATCGTGTGAAATAGAAGAATCCTGACGGATGTTCTATCATTAGGGTATTGATACACCAACCTTCTAGTTCTTATCTTGGGCCCGACCTAGGGGAGTTGTACATAGATGGGGATGAATTAAAAAGTATCCGCAACAGCGTCATAAGGCTTTATAAACAAAGAACAGGACAACCTTGGATGATTCTATATGTGGACATGCTCAGGGATTCGTTCATGACACCAGACGAAGCACAACATTATGGAATTGTTGATTTGGTAGGAGTTGAGGTATATACTCGGTAAGCGACAGAAGAAACCTGGGGCAATGGGGCAAGGATGCCCGTACGGTGGCCTATAACTCGGTTGGTCCTCTAACCCATCCGTTACCCTACCCTTTATTACTTCGCTAAATCGTGCGAAATAAAGGCACCCTGACGGATGGGGATAAACGACACCGTTATAACCGACAACACCCTAAAACCAACCCCAACCCCTGTCGGTTATATATAGTTGTTCGTTGGGACCTGCACAGGGATTTGAAACTGACTGACCCCCCACTTCATAGAATTGAGGGGTTAATTAATGTTTGTAGGAGGTCTCCCTAGGCAAAGGGTCACAAGAACCAAAAAGAAAGATAAAAATGGAACCATGGGCAAATGAACTATAATCTAATTTGTGAGGTTCCCTCTTTTTACCGAGGTAAAATTCAAATGGGTCAAGTATCCAATTAGAATCATCCGGTTAGGATCGATCTAAACCAGCCCATTCTGTATATAATTCAGCATGCCAACTATTAAACAACTTATTAGAAACACAAGACAGCCAATCAGAAATGTCAAAAAAGCCCGCGCGCTTCGGGGATGCCCTCAGCGTCGAGGAACATGTACTAGGGTGTATGTGCGACTCGTTCAGATCATGAACTGAACCAAAAGAAAGGAAACAATTTTTACAGTATCAAAGATCAGTACCAATGAATAAGATAGAGTGGAAGAACTCCATTCACTGTCTAAAAAAAAAAGACCTTTATTGTGTATGAAATTTATGGTTTCCATTGGTATAAATCCGATCACCTCAATTGGAGATGAGAAGCAATTCCCCATTGGTAGCAAATGGTTATCCATTAAGCGGGGGAAATCTTATTTAAGAAGCATAAAAAGGCTGCTCCTACTCTTGCAAGAACGGACTCACAGGGTCAGCTACCTAACCAACCTTCATAATTAAATGCCGTTACTGTATAGGTAGATCTTATTGTGAAAAGACCTATTACTGGATAATTCATGGGTAGAGCCAAAGAGTGTGAACTATACAAGTTACTAAATAAGGAAGGGGCTCCGGTGTATAGAAAGGACCTCACCGTTTAAAAAGTAACCATAGAAACGATGGAACCCACTATTTTTTATTCATTTATATTTCTTACTAAAATTGACTTTGACTAGTTTTTTGATCAATCTAATTTTTTATTTCAAGGTGAAATGCCTGGAAAAAATCGTGGTTGGGAAGGTTATCGTAGCAAAAGCCATTGGAATTTTTTTTTTATACATCGGAAGAATCCGTTTTGTTATTAATAGACCGGGAGGGTAGAAGAGAATGACTGAAAGAAAAGAAAGCAATTAGTTATTCATCAAAGTTTCAGTGGATTCAATGACCAGAATTAAACGAGGATATATAGCTCGGAGACGTAGAACAAAAATGCGTCTATTTTCATCAACTTTTCGAGGGGCCCATTCAAGACTTACTCGAACTATGACTCAACAGAAAACGAGAGCTTTGGGTTCTGCTCATCGGGATAGAAGCAGGAAAAAGAGAGATTTTCGCCGTTTGTGGATCACTCGTATAAATGCAGTAATTCGTGGGATTAAGGTATTCTATAGTTATAGTGTATTTATACACAATCTCCACAAGAAGCACTTGCTTCTTAATCGAAAAATACTAGCGCAAATCGCTATATCAAATCGAAATTGTCTTTCCATGATTTCCAATGAGATCATGAATTTTGCAGGGTTCATTTTGCAGGGAAGGGTTTAAACGAAGTTACCCGGAGAATGAACTCCGGGACGGTGGAGTATAAATGAATAGGATAAGGTAGTCAAAATGAACGAGCACGATTCACTAAAATCACTAAAAAAAAAATGAAATATTTCTTCTTTTTCTTCCCCGATTCAGATTCTTTGTTGGTTTCTTCCGACACGACAATCCTTAGGTTCTCTCATTTTTCGAACAAAACATCCACCCTACCCTAGTTGGGTTAAAGATTGGAATTTTGATTCCTTTTATTCCATTGTGGCTGTAGGCCTGTTTTTTTTCTAGTTCTAGGACCTTTTTTATTTTTCGCCCTAGGGGTTGACTTGGGTCTTGTTCTTTCAAATGGTTTCTCTTTTTTCTTAGGATAAAGAAAAGGTAACAAAGCTAAAATACGAGCTTGTTTTATAGCAAGCGTAATTAATCGTTGTTGTTTCAAGGTCAATCGATTCACTCGTCTAGATAATATTTTTCCGTCGTCACTAATAAATCGACTAATTAAACTCATGTTTCTATAATCAATTCGATCCCCCGGTCCAATTGGGGGCAAACGCCTACGAAAAGATTGCTTGGATTTCGATTTTATAAAGGGTTTCTTGGATTTCAGAAAGGGTCGCTTAGATTTCAGAAAGGGTTTCTTGGATTTCAGAAAGGGTCGCTTGGATTTATCCATGGTATTTAGTCCTTATCTCTAAAATCCTATTTCTGAATTCGAATTTGGGATACGACCGAAATAGGATTTGATTTGTTTATATATATTATATGTAATTTGTTCTTGTTACTGGGAAAGGTGGCAGTTCTGTTCGATCTATTTCTTTATTTCCCCATGAATTGTATGCTTGTAACAATAGGGGCAGAATTTTCTCAATTCCAATCGACTCGGTGTCTTGTGTCGATTCTTTTGAGTAATATATCTGGAAATCCCCGGCGATTCCTTAGTAACACTGTTTCGCACACAACTGGTACATTCCAAAATCACTCTGACTCTGACATCTTTACCCTTGGCCATGAACCTCCTTTGCATTTTGGATTCACTCAACTCTTCTATTTTCAATCCGAAACGAAGAAAAAAAAGGAAAAAAATAGAAGTGGCTAACCCGAAATCCGATTAGGAACGATTTCGTTGCAATCAATAGCGTAATAGTAAAAAGGAATACAATGCTTTTTAACTCTCAATTATTTCGAATCCAAAATAGAGTATTTCATTTAAGTATCTTGTATGATTTTGTTCCCCTAGACCCATTATTTCTATTTTCGTACTCCCTCTATGAATTCGAGCCTAATCGCGAGTTTCGCCGAGGTTGAATCCACTTTGATTATTTTTCTGGCCTCCGTTCTTTATCCTCAATGGAAAAAATAAGAAAACAAAGAAAGAGAGAGAGGAAGAGGTATTAGTCCCAGATAATTGATTGTATCGCGAATCTTCTTCATCCCTTCCCAGGTCAATAACTAGAATTAAAAAAGGGGAATGTCAACGCATCCGGGAAGAAACGATTGATCTCTATCAATAGACCTGCTAAAGACCCGAACCATAGAGTACTTAGCACAGGGGCCGCGGAGAGATATGTTTTTAGATCGCGCATTGAAAATTCTCCTTCTTTATTGGAATACATATATGATCAGATGCATAGTTCGTTAAGGATCGCTTGTATTTTAGTTGTACGCAGAATCCCTAACAAAAACGGAAATATACCACGACCTAGTCAATGTCAATAACACTAATATTTCCCTTTCCTTAAAACGAAAAAAAAGGGCGTCCCACTCTTCCTGAGTATTGTATTACTGATAAGTATTTTTATACGTGAGGTTTCATATCTATCTATAGAATCGAATTCTTTTAGTATTAATATGCATATAATTTTTTCTATTTATAAAATTTTATAGGTTCTACATGTTCTATGAGACAAAACAGAAGAAATAGCAAGATAGATTGTCTCTCAATGAGGAAATAATGATGTGGAAAACAAGACAGAGATTCTATACAATGACACTGTATACCAATTGAAAGGGATGTAGCGCAGTTTGGTAGCGCGTTTGTTTTGGGTACAAAATGTCACGGGTTCAAATCCTGTCATCCCTAGCTATTCTTTCTCCTATGGGCAGTAACGAGAGGTCCGTTGAGATCGATTGAATTTGGACATACGGAGTCTTTCCGTTTATGATACGATATGTATATATATACGGTCTGGGGGGGGGTACAAAACAATCCTTTTCTTTCCGGTCTTATCGATGGTGATAAGAAAGCGCTCTTAGTTCAGTTCGGTAGAACGTGGGTCTCCAAAACCCGATGTCGTGGGTTCAAATCCTACAGAGCGCGATTCTGTTCTTCTTAGGTCGAATTCAAGTGAAATAACTTCACTAACTTGAACAGTAACCTGAATTCGACCTACTCCTTTTTTGAGTCCGCAGGAGGTCAATCAAAAAACGAGATGTTAATGTTACTTAATCAAAGGTCCAACTGATCGCTGCGTCTGTATTGTAAATACGCAGTTACGAATAATCCAGCCAAAGTAATCGGAATTAGACCTAACACGATTCCAAATAGTAAAACTTCAATCATTTCGATTTATTTGACAAGGGAAAAAGAGAGAGGGAATATCTAGCCTTAAATATTCATCCGAATTGACCACGAATCTCATCAAGCAAGAATTTACAATTACTGCGGTAAAGGCACTCTAGAATCCGCGGAAACATTTTTTTTTATAACAGAATTGTTCATTCAATTCATTTCAAATAAGTCGTATCTTGCTCAGACCAATAAATAGAGCCGGGGTTATAGTTGACGCCACCAATAGAAAGCCAAAATAACTAGTTATAGTAGGCATGAAGGAGCTAAAGGAGATACGTTCTTTTTATACATATGGTTCTAAAACACTTACCTAAGTTTCCGCTTTTGAAAGATAGGAGGATACAAAAAATACCAATTGACAAAATCTGTTCCAATTTCAGTTTGATTCATCAGTCATTCTGGGGGGGCCCTAACAAAGATAGGGCGGGATAAAAAAAAGGCTGGATC